TTGGGTAAAAAGTCACAATTCGAAATTTTAGATCAACAATTCCAAATAAAAAAAAACAACCAGGAAGACGCAATAGAGTTCTGGGAGAACATTCCATATGCACAAAAATCAAGAAGTGTTCTGTTACTAGCTCAATCAATTTTTAGAAGATATATTAAATTACCCTTATTGATAATAGCTAAGAATATTGGACGTATTTTATTACGACAATCTCCGGAATGGTACGAGGATTTCCAAGATTGGAATAGAGAAATTTATCTAAAGTGCAGCTATAATGGTCTTCAATTCTCCAAAACAGAATTTCCTGAAAATTGGTTAATAGAAGGTTTTCAGATAAAAATCCTATATCCTTTTCATTTGAAACCTTGGCACAGATCTAAGCTACGACTCTCTGATAGAGATCGAAAGCAACAAGATGATTTTGATTCTTGTTTTTTAACAGTTTTGGGAATGGAAACGGAATATCCTTTTGGTCCTCCGCGAAAAACACCTTCCTTTTTTGAACCCATTTTTAAAGATATAGACTATAAAGAAAAAATAAGAAAATTCAATTTTAGAGTTCGAATAGCTTTAAAAAAAATAAAAAAAAAAGAAGCAAAAGCATTCTTATTTGTAAAACAAATTATAAAAGAACTTTTAAAAGGAAATAAAATTCCATTATTTATACCGAGAGAAATATATGAATCAAATGAAACTGAAATAGAAAAGGATTCTATAATCAGCAATCAGATAATTCATGAATCACTTAGTCAAAATCGATCTACAAATTATTCACAGGCAGAAGAAGAAATGAAACATAGAATTGATAGAAGAAACACAATCAGAAATCAAATAGAAATAACGAAAAAAAATAAAAAGAATAATGGAGAATCACCCCCAAAAATTTGGAAAATATTTAAAAGAAAAAATATTGAATTAATCATTCAATTTTTCATTGAAAAAACATACATGGATATCTTTCTATGTATCATTAATATGCGCAGAATCGCTCTACAACTTTTTATGGAATCAACAAAAAAAATAATTGAAAAATACATTGACAATAACGAAACAAATCAAGAAAAGATAAAAAAAAGAAATAAAATTGACTTTATTTCGACTATGACTATAAAAAAGGCTTTTGATAATCTTAGAAATAGTAAGCGGAAGTCACATATTTTTTTTGATTTATCTTACTTGTCACAAAAATATGTATTTTTAAAATTATCACAAACCCAGGTTATTAACTTCAATAAGTTAAGATCTATTCTTCAGTATAATGAACCGTCTTTTTTTCTTAAGAATGAAATAAAGGGTTTTTTTGGAAGGCAAGGAATATTTGATTCCGAAGTAAGACATAAGAAACTTACAAATTATGGAATGAATCCATGGAAAAAATGGTTAAGAGGTCATTATCAATACGATTTATCTCAGATTACATGGTCTAGATTAGTCCCACAAAAATGGCGAAATGGAAAAAACCAATGCCAGCCGTCTCAAAATAAAGATATAAAGAAATGGTATTCCTATGAAAAAGACCAATTCTTTGATTACAAAAAAAAGCAAAATTCGAAAGTCTATTTATTACCAAATAAAGAAGAGAATTTAAAAAAAAACCATAGATATGATCGTTTATCATATAAATATATTCATTCTGAAACTAAGAAGAAGTCCTATATTTATAGATCATCATTAGAAACAAAAAAGAAGCAAGAAAATTCCACCAGAAATAAAGAAAAAATTGTTAACATACTCAAAAATATTCCTATCAAGAATTATCTAGAAAAAAGTGATATTATATATATGGAAAAAAAGAAAGATAGAAAATATTTGGGTTGGAAATTGAATACAAATATTCAGGTTGAACCTAATAAGGACCAAATCCAAATAAGGGATAAAATTCATAATAATGGTCTTTTTTATCTTCCGATTGATTCAAATTCCGAAATCAATTACAAAAGGGTCTTTTTTGATTGGATGGGAATGTCTTTTGATTGGATGGGAATGAATGAAAAATTATTAATCTTCAATCGCCTCATATCAAATCCGAAATTTTTTTTCTTTCCAGAGTTTGTGATACTTTATCATAAATATAAAGAGAAACCTTGGTTTATCCCAAGCAACTTACTTCTTTTTAATTTGAATATAAATAGTGAAAATCAAAATATCAAGGAAAAGCAAGAGGAGGATGAGGATTTTTTTAATTTTAGCCCATCCAACTCAAAAAAATATTTTGAATTAAAGAATCAAAACAATATTGAAGAATCTTTTTTAGAATTGATCGAAAAACTAAAAATATTCTTCAAAGGAGATTTTCCTTTGCAATTAAGATGGACTGGACGTTTGAATCAATTGAATCAAAAAATGATGAATAATATCCAGATATATGGTCTCCTGGTTAGCCTCATAAATGTAAGAAAAATTACTATATCCTATATTCAAAGAAAAGAAATGAATCTGGATATAATGAGGAGACGTTTAAATCTTACACAATTAACCAAAACGGGAATATTAATTATGG